TAATATGAATATGCAGAATTTTTCAATCAACAAAAAGGTATAAATAATTTGATTTATTTTTTTATTCAAAGAATAAATAAGTGTAAATAGAAATGATGAAATAAGAAACAACGGCCAATGTCATAAAAATGATGAATCATAAATAGAGTTTAGGTTCGAATTCCATAGATAATATGAATGGGATTGTCTATAATGATAGAGAAATACAACATCTCCGCATATATAATTCTTAATTCTTATTCATCTACTTTGATATATATTAATAATATATTTATATTTAAAAATGGGTTGGTTAAGTTTGAAAATGCACTCATTGAATGAGTAAACAATTGAATTGGATTCGGTTGGATAGTACCAACGAAATCGAGTACTAATTCCCATTTCTTATTAAATTAACCGATCTACTTGCTATCGGACATTTTTTTATTTTTGTTTGCAAAAAAAATTTCGACATATAATACTTTATTATTATGAGAATCAATCCTACTACTTCTACTTCGGGTCCTGGGGTTTCCGCTCTTGAAGAAAAAAACCTGGGGCGTATTGCTCAAATCATTGGTCCGGTACTGGATGTATCCTTTCCACCGGGCAAGATGCCTAATATTTACAACGCTTTGGTAGTTAAAGGTCAAGATACGGTTGGCCAGCAAATTAATGTAACTTGCGAGGTACAGCAATTATTAGGAAATAATCGAGTTAGAGCTGTAGCTATGAGTGCTACAGATGGTCTGATGAGAGGAATGGAAGTGATTGATACAGGAGCTCCTCTAAGTGTTCCAGTTGGTGGGGCGACTCTCGGACGAATTTTCAACGTTCTTGGAGAGCCTGTTGATAATTTGGGTCCTGTAGATACTCGCACAACATCTCCTATTCATAGATCTGCGCCTGCCTTTATACAGTTAGATACAAAATTATCTATTTTTGAAACGGGGATTAAAGTAGTGGATCTTTTAGCTCCTTATCGTCGTGGAGGAAAAATCGGGCTATTCGGGGGGGCCGGAGTGGGTAAAACCGTACTCATCATGGAATTGATCAACAACATTGCAAAAGCTCATGGAGGTGTATCCGTATTTGGCGGAGTGGGCGAACGCACTCGTGAAGGAAATGATCTTTACATGGAAATGAAAGAATCTGGGGTGATTAATGAACAAAATATTGCGGAATCAAAAGTCGCTCTAGTCTATGGTCAGATGAATGAACCGCCGGGAGCTCGTATGAGAGTTGGCTTGACTGCCCTAACCATGGCGGAATATTTCCGGGATGTTAATGAACAGGACGTACTTCTATTTATCGACAATATTTTTCGTTTCGTCCAAGCAGGATCCGAAGTATCCGCTTTATTAGGAAGAATGCCTTCCGCTGTAGGTTATCAACCCACTCTTAGTACAGAAATGGGTTCTTTGCAAGAAAGAATTACTTCTACCAAAGAGGGATCCATAACTTCTATTCAAGCCGTTTATGTACCTGCGGACGATTTGACGGACCCCGCTCCTGCCACAACATTTGCGCATTTAGATGCTACTACCGTACTATCAAGAGGACTCGCTGCAAAAGGTATCTATCCAGCAGTAGATCCTTTAGATTCAACATCAACTATGCTCCAACCTAGAATTGTTGGTGAGGAACATTATGAAACTGCGCAAAAAGTTAAGCAAACTTCACAACGTTACAAAGAACTTCAGGACATTATAGCTATCCTTGGGTTGGACGAATTGTCCGAAGAGGATCGTTTAACCGTAGCAAGAGCACGAAAAATTGAGCGTTTCTTATCACAACCCTTCTTCGTAGCAGAAGTTTTTACCGGTTCTCCAGGAAAATATGTTGGTCTAACAGAAACAATTAGGGGTTTTCAACTGATCCTTTCCGGGGAATTAGATGGTCTTCCGGAACAGGCCTTTTATTTGGTAGGTAATATCGATGAAGCTACCGCGAAGGCTATGAACTTAGATGTGGAGAGCAAATTGAAGAAATGACCTTAAATCTATGTGTACTGACCCCTAATCGAATTGTTTGGGATTCGGAAGTGCAAGAAATAATTTTATCGACTAATAGCGGCCAAATTGGTGTATTACCAAATCACGCACCTATTGCCACGGCTGTAGATATAGGAATTTTGAGAATACGTCTTAACGACCAATGGTTAACAATAGCTCTGATGGGCGGTTTCGCTAGAATAGGCAATAATGAAATAACCATTTTAGTAAATGATGCAGAGAGGGGCAGTGACATTGATCCGCAAGAAGCTCAACAAACTCTTGAAATAGCTGAAGCTAATTTAAGTAGCGCTGAAGGCAAGAGACAAACAATTGAGGCAAATTTAGCTCTCCGACGAGCTAGGACGCGAGTCGAGGCTATCAATACAATTTTATAACTAGTTGTTGGTGCGTCCGAATAGAATATAAATAAAGAAAAATAAATTTTGATTATACACCATATTCTATTTGGATTCTACCGATTGAATCCAATCAAGTGTAATCAGATTTTGGTGCAACAAGAAACAACTCAAAAAATAGAAAACATAAGAAGTAGTAGGGTATGGAAAAGATACAAAATAAATCAAAAAAAGAAGGTGGGTAGAAATACTTATTAGATACCATTGGCTGTGCGGTATCTAATAAGTTCTACCTACTATTGGATTTGAACCAATGACTCCTGCCGTATGAAAGCAATACTCTAACCGCTGGGTTAAGTAGGTCATTTATTATCATAAAGAAAAAAAAAAAGGAACCCGTCACATTGATAGATTATAGATGGAATCTTATTTCTAAGCAATACCCTTGACAGGAAACAGATCAGAGAGCTATCATATCAGATTATGCAATACTCACCTTGACAAGAATTTATATAATGATAAAATATTTATCACAAACACAAGGGCCATAGCTCAGTTGGTAGAGCACCTCGTTTACACGCGCGCCAATGTTTTTTCAGAGGAGTCCATCATGTAATCAACAGAATTTATCTTAGTAAAAAGTCGACGTCTTACTCCATGGATTCGAAGGAACAAGAGAACAATAGCCTGACAAATGGTTGGTTGGTCCAATTGAGGTCCCAATTTAGGCGCCAAGAAATAGAACCCATCATTGATTTGATAATTGATAAGGTGAATATTCAGTCCATTCAATGCTAGGCATAATGAGTATAAGTACCTCAAAAAAATCTCTTTTTGTCCTATGAACTTGAAGGTGTATGAAGTTTCATATTTGATGCTTTGGGCAGAGCGATAGAGACTCCATTTAACTTAGGTTGATATAGGCCGAAGGCAGACCTACGTCAAGATAACTCTTTTTTGAAACACTTTGGTATTGTTACTGAATAAAAATAAAGAGTCAGAGCACGCGGAGCCATCTCGTTATCTTTCTGTTAAGAAAAAGGATGGCGGACTCGCTGATATTTATATCAGTTGATGAAAGAGCCCAATGCAAAAAAAAAATGCACGTTGGGTCTTTGAAACAGTTCGAATCATTTTGATAATAATAAGTTTGATCTGTTTTACCGAGAAGGTCTACGGTTCGAGTCCGTATAGCCCTAATTTTTCATTAATGTAAATTTCCAATTCAAAAATCGTAATTCGATATATCATATATATCATAAAGTAATAAATAGAATCGAGTAATCGAAAAATACAAATTTTAGGAGGTTTCAATGAAGTATCCTCCTAAATTTACTAGACGATTTCGTATCGTTATAGTAATGAATGTCATTTTAATTGAAAAAAAAAAAATAAATCTATTAGAAAAATGGATTTTTATTTCTTTTGGTTATATCAGCTTAGTGTTTGGATTCTCACCGAAGGTTTTGGCCGCGGGGAGCCACAATCCAGGACTAAGCCTTGGTTCCCCCTAGCCCGGATCGAACCCCTTGAAGATCGGCTCGCTCAAAAGAGCATCCGAGAAGAACGAGAGGAATTGTCAAAAGACATGAAACGGATGGCGATGAGGGTCCAACACAGCAGGATACAGATGGTGCGTGTATGCGCGAATAGGAGAATAAACTATCTCCCATTCCATTCATTCGTCAAATTAGAACCGAATTTCTAATTTTGGTTTAGATTCTATGTAGATCAAGAACTACATGAGTTGCTTAACTTACTACGTGAGTTTGATTATAATTGTCAGTCATGGATAGATTCTCTATTTTATGGAGACATAGAATTTCCTCAGCTCTACGAGGTGGAGAGTGCCGTCGCCAAGATGCCCGGAAATCAAGCCCAAACGATTTTGGGAGAGCCCGTTGAAACGCTTACTTCTTTATCAACCCAGCAATGAGCAAACTTAGCCAAAAAAGCAGGTTATTCAATAATTAATTCAATTATAAATAAAATATTTGATCATCGAAAAACTGAAAGGCATTTACCCAACCGACGGTTGGGTAAATGAACGAGGAGTCCGCGAAAAAGCCTTTTCAAAAAATATCAAAAATTCCATCCATAAAATGGAAGTTCCAACAACAACAACAAATCCCCATTCTCTTACCGGGGTCAACCAAGGGAATTTCCCCAGTTTTCCACAATTGGAAAATAGAGCAAATTCGAATCTTTAAAATTCGATCCAAAAAGGTAAGTGACCGGTAATTGTTCTTATTTTATTTGATACATTTCAGTGAGTAATGTTCGTGAATTAGGTGAAGGAAGGTACGGAAAGAGAGGGATTCGAACCCTCGGTAAACAAAAGCCTACATAGCAGTTCCAATGCTACGCCTTGAACCACTCGGCCATCTCTCCTAAAGAATCTTATGATTATGACCTAGAAAACGAGTAAATAGCGAGTCATTCATAGTATTGCAGTCTTCATCTTATTGCAGTATAGGTATGCCTGATCAATTATAAAAACAATAGAAAAAAAAAAATAGAAAACGTTTCATCAAAGAAAGATCTTCCTTCGGGGTTCGATGGATAAAAAATCTTTTTTTATTGTTAAAAGAAAAGACATTACATTAAAAACAAAAGATATATATCTTTTGTTTTATCAATAAGTAGCCTTTGTTATGGTTATAATATT